TAGGCTGTGAATTATATAGAACATATAACAAAAAACTAACTCATTTTTGAGTCAGTTACGATTCAGATTATTCCAAAGTTTTAGTATTTATTTGTTGGCACAAAAAAACTTTTTGAATTTCCGGTCGAAAGAGATTTTGATAATGAAAGGGCTTTTAATGCTGCCCAATATCCCTTCTTTTTCCAATAATTTTTACGAATACGTTTTTTTGACATAGAAGTACGTTTTTTGGGGACTGCCATTCAAAATTAAGAGATTATTACTCATTGCTATAGTTGGATGTGAAAGACATCTATCGATCTATTTTATAGATGATACTATTGGCATAAAACACAAAATTATGGATCCCTATCTGTGAAAATCACATAAAATATTTATTTTATATTTATAGTACATAAAATAAACTATCCGGATGAACAAAGAATTAGTACTATACTAATAGTAATGGATGCCGTTAATATCCGTGTATTCAAACTATAGTATCAAATGTACCAAGGAAATCTGATAAACTAAACAATAAAAAAAGAAAAGGATTCTTTGGTTTATTTTCGGCGTGCTTCTAACAATTTGTAATAAAATATATCAAAAAGTTAAAAAATAAGAAATAAACCCAAAAACTAATAAAAACAAAGATTCACGTTTTTATTAGTTTAATGGGTCAAGCTAAAAGAGAGAATACATCTATAAAAACTAAATATATTTTATTGAAATGGAATGGAAGACAATAAATAAGTTCTAGAATTATATTCTACAATTAACCCGTTAATGATTCGGAATAAAAAACTCATTAATGGGTCCTTTTTCTTGGGTGAAGTTATTGACCTTGGTAGTTCCTATGATTCATATCAAAATTAAGTACTCTTATTTGGTACAATTTTTCATTTATAAAAATAATTGAAATTTTTATTTTCTATATCTGCATAAAGATCTTACTTAATTTTAATAATTAAGTATTAACTTTTCACTAGTAACGGTTATATCATTTGATCAATTGTAAATTCTTAATTTGCATATTTTATGGATTTGGTAAAGAATCAGAATAATATTTTTTAAAAATATAAAAATGAGGTCTTGCATATCTTCATTTTTTTATTGAGCTCTTTACAAAAGAAATCAGATCTGGTGAATCGGAAACAATTAATTAATTATTTAATAATAAAATAAAAATTCATAAATAAAAGGGGGGTTTTATTTTTTATGGAACATACATATCCATACGCATGGATCATACCTTTGGTTCCACTTCCAGTTCCTGTGTTAATAGGAGTAGGGCTTCTCCTTTTTCCGACGGCAACCAAAAGTATTCGTCGTATGTGGACTTTTCCTAGTGTTTTCTTATTAAGTATACTTCTGCTTTTTTCGGCTGATCTGTCTATTGGGCAAATAAATAGCAATTCCATATATCAATATGTATGGTCTTGGACTATCAATAATGATTTTTCTTTAGAGTTCGGACACTTGATCGACCCACTTACTTCTATTATGTTAATATTAATCACTACTGTTGGAATTATTGTTCTTATTTATAGTGATAATTATATGTCTCATGATCAAGGATATGTAAGATTTTTTGCTTATATGAGTTTTTTCAATACTTCCATGTTGGGATTGGTTACTAGTTCTAATTTGATACAAATTTATATTTTTTGGGAATTGGTTGGAATGTGTTCTTATCTATTAATAGGTTTTTGGTTCACACGACCTGTTGCGGCAAATGCTTGTCAAAAAGCTTTTGTAACTAATCGGATAGGGGATTTTGGTTTATTCTTAGGAATTTTGGGTCTTTATTGGATAACAGGTAGTTTTGAATTTCGGGATTTGTTCGAAATATTTAATAACTTAAGTTATAATAATGATTTAAATTTTTTATTTGTTACTTTATGTGCTTTTCTATTATTTTCCGGTGCAGTTGCTAAATCTGCGCAATTCCCTCTTCATGTATGGCTACCCGATGCCATGGAGGGGCCTACCCCTATTTCGGCTCTTATCCATGCTGCTACGATGGTAGCAGCGGGCATTTTTCTTGTTGCTCGGCTTCTTCCTCTTTTCATAGTTATACCTTACATAATGAATCTAATATCTTTAATAAGTATAATAACAGTACTATTAGGAGCTACTTTAGCTCTTGCTCAAAAAGATATTAAGAGAAGTTTAGCCTATTCTACAATGTCTCAATTGGGTTATATGATGTTAGCTTTAGGCATGGGCTCTTATCGAGCTGCTTTATTTCATTTGATTACTCATGCTTATTCGAAAGCATTATTGTTTTTAGGATCCGGATCTATTATTCATTCAATGGAAGCTATCGTTGGATATTCTCCAGATAAAAGTCAGAATATGGTTCTTATGGGCGGTTTAACAAAATATGTGCCAATTACAAAAACGGCTTTTTTATTGGGTACACTTTCTCTTTGTGGTATTCCACCACTTGCTTGTTTTTGGTCCAAAGATGAAATTCTTAATGATACTTGGTTATATTCGCCGATTTTCGCAATAATAG